GTTAGCGTAGCTTAATTAAAGCATAACACTGAAGATGTTAAGATGGGCCCTAGAAAGCCCCGCAGACACAAAGGCTTGGTCCTGACTTTACTATCGACTTTAGACGAATTTACACATGCAAGTATCCGCACTCCTGTGAGAATGCCCTACAGTTCCCCGCCCGGGAACAAGGAGCAGGTATCAGGCACATCCATCAAGCCCACAACACCTTGCTCAGCCACACCCTCAAGGGAACTCAGCAGTGATAAACATTAAGCTATAAGTGAAAACTTGACTTAGTTAAAGCTAAAAGGGCCGGTAAAACTCGTGCCAGCTACCGCGGTTATACGAGAGGCCCAAGTTGAAAGACACCGGCGTAAAGCGTGGTTAAGTTAAAATTTAAGCTAAAGTTCAAACATCTTCAAGACTGTTATACGTATCCGAAGATAGGAGCCTCAATTACGAAAGTAACTTTATATAAGCTGAACCCACGAAAGCTATAGCACAAACTGGGATTAGATACCCCACTATGCCTAGCCATAAACATTGATAGCACAACACCCCCGCTATCCGCCAGGGAACTACGAGCAACAGCTTAAAACCCAAAGGACTTGGCGGTGCTTTAGACCCACCTAGAGGAGCCTGTTCTAGAACCGATAACCCCCGTTCAACCTCACCCTTTCTTGTTTTTCCCGCCTATATACCGCCGTCGTCAGCTTACCCTGTGAAGGACAAATAGTAAGCTAAACTGGTACAGCCTAAAACGTCAGGTCGAGGTGTAGCGTATGAAGGGGGAAGAAATGGGCTACATTCGCTATTTTAGCGAATACGAAAAGTGTACTGAAACATATACTTGAAGGAGGATTTAGCAGTAAGTGGAAAATAGAGCGTCCCACTGAAACTGGCCCTGAAGCGCGCACACACCGCCCGTCACTCTCTCCAAAATTAACGCCAAATTAACTAAAACCTAATATACAAAAAGGGGAGGCAAGTCGTAACATGGTAAGTGTACCGGAAGGTGCACTTGGAATAACCAAAGCGTAGCTAAATTAGGAAAGCATCTCCCTTACACTGAGAAGTTACCCGTGCAAATCAGGGCGCCTTGACGCCCAACAGCTAGCCCCTTAATAACCTCAACACACCCTTATTAATACCCCCTAAATACCCCCGTATTTATTTTAAACAAATCATTTTTCCCCCTTAGTATGGGCGACAGAAAAGGAACCCCGGCGCAATAGAGAAAGTACCGCAAGGGAATGCTGAAAGAGAAATGAAATAACGCAGTAAAGCCTTAAAAAGCAGAGATTAATTCTCGTACCTTTTGCATCATGATTTAGTGAGTGTTTTTCAAGCAAAGTGTACTTTAGTTTGATATCCCGAAACTACGTGAGCTACTTCAAGACAGCCTATTAATAGGGCTAACCCGTCTCTGTGGCAAAAGAGTGGGAAGAGCTTTGAGTAGAGGTGATAAACCTACCGAACCTAGTTATAGCTGGTTGTCCAAGAAATGAATAGAAGTTCAGCCTCTAAGCTTCTCCTTTCACCTAGGTATTACCCCCTCAGATGTATAAAGAAACTAAGAGAGTTAGTCAAAGGGGGTACAGCTCCTTTGAACAAGACACAACTTTAACAGGTGGGTAAAGATCATAATAACTAAAGCTATACATCCTGGTGGGCCTAAAAGCAGCCATCCCCATAGAAAGCGTTAAAGCTCAAGCATATTTCTTACCCCTTCTTATCCTGATCAACAACTCTCACCCCCCTAACTATACTGGACCATCCCATGCCTACATGGGTGTGACTATGCTAATATGAGTAATAAGAGGGCCCTGGCCCCTCTCCCTGCACACGTGTACCTCGGAACGGACAACCCACCGACTATTAACGGCCCCAAATAAAGAGGGCATTAGACCATAAACTAAAGACCTAGAAAAATATCTAAAAACTAACCGTTAAACCTACACAGGTGTGCCCTAGGGAAAGACATAAAGAAAAAGAAGGAACTCGGCAAACACATTAAGCCTCGCCTGTTTACCAAAAACATCGCCTCTTGTACTATATAAAATAAGAGGTCCCGCCTGCCCTGTGACTATTAGTTTAACGGCCGCGGTATTTTGACCGTGCGAAGGTAGCGCAATCACTTGTCTTTTAAATGAAGACCCGTATGAATGGCATAACGAGGGCTTAGCTGTCTCCTTTTTCAAGTCAATGAAATTGATCTTTCCGTGCAGAAGCGGGAATAAAACCATAAGACGAGAAGACCCTATGGAGCTTCAGACACCAAGACAGCTTACGTTAAACACTCCAAAATAATGGATATAAACTAAATAAGCTCTGCCCTAATGTCTTTGGTTGGGGCGACCGCGGGGAACTAAATAACCCCCACGTGGAACGGGGACTCCCCCTACAACTAAGAGCTACAGCTCTTAAACAGAAATTCTGACCAACAAGATCCGGCAACGCCGATCAACGGACCGAGTTACCCTAGGGATAACAGCGCAATCCTCTTTTAGAGCCCATATCGACAAGGGGGTTTACGACCTCGATGTTGGATCAGGACATCCTAATGGTGCAGCCGCTATTAAGGGTTCGTTTGTTCAACGATTAAAGTCCTACGTGATCTGAGTTCAGACCGGAGTAATCCAGGTCAGTTTCTATCTATGCTATGCTTTTTTCTAGTACGAAAGGACCGAAAAGAAGAGGCCCATGCCCAAAGCACGCCTCCCCCCTACCTGGTGAAATCAACTAAAGTAGACAAAAGGGCATGCCCTTGTGCCTGAGAAAAAGGCTCGTCGGGGTGGCAGAGCCCGGTAATTGCAAAAGACCTAAGCTCTTTTAACAGAGGTTCAACTCCTCTCCTCAACTATAACCCCCCCCCCCCGTTTAGGTGTTCATACACATAAGTCACATGACATAAAATTTTGACTTAACAGAGGTTAAACCCTCTTCTTAACAATGACATTCGCAATCATAACAAACATTATTAGTCCCCTCGCCCTTATGGCACCCGTTCTCCTAGCCGTAGCCTTTCTTACCCTTGTTGAACGTAAACTATTAGGGTATATGCAATTACGAAAAGGGCCAAACCTAGTTGGACCCTACGGACTACTTCAACCCTTTGCTGACGGCTTAAAACTCTTTATTAAAGAACCCGTTCGTCCTTCCTCTTCTGCCCCCATAATATTCATTTTAACCCCCATTCTAGCTCTTACCCTAGCCCTTACCATGTGGGCCCCTCTACCCCTCCCATACCCTATTATCGACCTAAATCTAGGCATTCTTTTTATCCTTGCCTTATCTAGCCTAGCTGTTTACTCTATTCTAGGCTCAGGATGAGCCTCTAATTCCAAATATGCCCTTGTAGGAGCCCTTCGAGCTGTTGCACAAACCATCTCCTATGAAGTAAGCCTAGGACTTATCCTACTAAGCATTGTTATCTTTGCCGGAGGTTACACCCTACAAACTTTTAATACAGCACAAGAAAGTATCTGACTTATCCTCCCTGCCTGACCTTTAGCAGGTATGTGGTTTATTTCTACTTTAGCTGAAACTAACCGTGCCCCCTTCGATCTAACAGAAGGTGAATCTGAGCTAGTCTCAGGTTTCAACGTAGAATATGCAGGTGGTCAATTTGCTTTATTTTTCTTAGCAGAATATTCTAATATTCTTTTAATAAATACCCTCTCTGCCACCCTTTTCTTAGGCGCCTCTCACATCCCAACCCTCCCAGAGTTAACAACTTTAAACCTTATAACTAAGGCAGTGCTTCTTTCTCTTGTCTTCCTATGGGTCCGAGCATCCTACCCCCTTGTACGCTACGACCAACTTATGCATCTCCTTTGAAAAAACTTTTTGCCTTTAACCCTAGCCCTGGTTATCTGACACTTAGCCCTTCCTATTGCTTTTGCCGGACTTCCCCCACAAATATAGCCCGGAGCTGTGCCTGAAAAAAGGACCACTTTGATAGAGTGCTTTATGTGGGTTAAAGTCCCACCAACTCCTTAGAAAAAAGGGACTCGAACCCTACCTGAAGAGATCAAAACTCTTAGTGCTTCCACTACACCATTTCCTAGTAAGGTCAGCTAATTAAGCTCTTGGGCCCATACCCCAGATATGTTGGTTAAACCCCTTCCTTTACTAATGAACCCTTACATTTTAACCACCCTCTTTTTTGGTTTAGGCCTGGGGACTACAATTACATTTGCTAGCTCCCACTGATTCCTTGCCTGAATAGGACTTGAAATAAATACTCTTGCAATTCTTCCTCTTATAGCCCAACATCACCACCCTCGAGCAGTAGAAGCCACAACTAAATATTTTCTCATACAAGCAACAGGTGCTGCAACACTACTTTTTGCAAGTATCACTAACGCATGACTTACTGGTCAATGAGACATCCATCAAATATCACACCCCCTCCCTGTGACTCTCATCACTTTAGCTTTAGCATTAAAAATCGGCCTTGCCCCTCTACACTCATGACTGCCAGAAGTTCTTCAAGGACTAGACTTAACTACAGGACTTATTCTATCCACCTGACAAAAACTTGCACCTTTTGTACTCATTATCCAAATTCAACCCACAAACTCAACTCTTCTAATCATACTAGGTCTCACTTCGACTCTCGTTGGCGGATGAGGAGGCTTAAATCAAACACAATTACGAAAAATCTTAGGCTATTCTTCAATTGCTCATCTTGGATGAATAATTCTAGTTATACAATTCTCCCCCTCCCTTACTCTTCTTACTCTTTTTATTTACATTATTATAACTTTCTCAACCTTCCTTGTATTTAAACTTAATAACTCAACTAACATTAATACCCTAGCTATTTCTTCAACAAAAATTCCAGCCCTTGTAGCTTTAACACCTCTAATCCTCCTATCCCTAGGAGGACTTCCCCCACTTTCAGGGTTTATACCTAAATGACTTATTCTACAAGAACTAACTAAACAAGACCTAGCCCCAACTGCCACTTTAGCTGCCTTAACAGCACTTCTCAGCCTATACTTCTACCTTCGTCTTTCCTACGCCCTAGCTCTGACAATAGCTCCAAATAATACAAGTGGAACAACCCCCTGACGTCTCCCTTCTATACAACTAACGACACCCCTGGCCATTACAACAACTCTAACCCTACTCCTACTCCCCCTAACCCCTATAACAACAACCTTACTAACCCTTTAAGAGACTTAGGCTAGTACAAGACCAAGGGCCTTCAAAGCCCTAAGCGACGGTGAAAATCCCTCAGTCCCTGATAAATTACAAAATACTAACCTACCACATATAACACACTTAAATTAAATAAAACACCATTAAATAGTAAAAACACCCCAAAACTCTTAATTACAACTAACCCCCACAAACCAGTGGGCATCTTAACCTTCCTCGCCTGTCGAACAGTATAGGCGAGGGAAAGCCCCCGGAAAGAATGGGTGTGAGTGGGGAGGTTACGGAAGTGGTTTACTTTACTGATAAGAAGAGGGCTTAAACCTCTGTATATGGGATTACAATCCACCGCTTACTCAGCCATCCTACCTTCCTCTGTACTTACCTTAAGACTCTGCTTTTTTATAAAACTTGCGGGGTACTAACCCACATCTTCTGCATGCAAAACAGACACTTTAATTAAGCTAAAGCTTTCCTAGGTGGGTGGGCCTCGATCCTACAAACTCTTAGTTAACAGCTAAGCGCTCAAACCAGCGAGCATCCATCTATCTTTCCCTCGCCTATCGAACAAGTGTAGGCGAGGGAAAGCCCCAGCAGGGTTTAGTCTGCCTCTTAAGATTTGCAATCTTATGTGTTAAACACCTTAGGGCTAAAGTATAAGTCTACAAGCAATGCTCTTCTTCTACCTGTGGCCATCACACGATGATTCTTTTCGACTAATCACAAAGACATTGGCACCCTTTATCTAGTATTTGGTGCTTGAGCTGGTATGGTTGGGACAGGCCTGAGCTTACTAATTCGGGCCGAACTAAGCCAACCCGGAGCCCTCTTAGGCGACGACCAGATTTACAACGTAATTGTTACAGCACACGCTTTCGTAATAATTTTCTTTATAGTAATACCAATTATAATTGGGGGCTTTGGAAACTGACTTATCCCCTTAATGATCGGGGCCCCTGATATAGCCTTCCCTCGAATAAATAATATAAGCTTTTGACTTTTACCACCCTCCTTCTTACTTCTTCTCGCCTCTTCTGGCGTAGAGGCAGGGGCCGGGACCGGATGAACTGTTTACCCTCCCCTTGCTGGCAACCTGGCACATGCCGGAGCTTCTGTTGACCTAACAATTTTCTCACTACATTTAGCAGGTATCTCTTCAATTCTTGGTGCAATCAACTTTATTACAACCATTATCAATATAAAACCTCCTGCTATGTCCCAGTACCAAACCCCTCTTTTCGTCTGATCTGTGCTTATCACCGCCGTACTTCTCTTGCTCTCTCTTCCTGTTCTTGCTGCCGGCATTACAATACTTCTCACAGACCGAAATCTTAACACAACTTTCTTTGATCCTGCAGGAGGGGGAGACCCTATTCTCTATCAACACCTCTTCTGATTCTTTGGACACCCCGAAGTCTATATTCTTATTCTCCCCGGCTTCGGAATAGTCTCCCATATTGTAGCATACTACTCTGGCAAAAAAGAACCTTTCGGGCACATGGGTATAGTCTGAGCTATAATAGCTATCGGTTTTCTAGGCTTTATCGTATGAGCACATCATATGTTTACAGTAGGAATAGACGTTGATACTCGTGCTTATTTCACCTCAGCCACAATAATTATCGCCATCCCAACGGGTGTTAAAGTATTTAGCTGGCTTGCTACTTTACATGGGGGCTCAATCAAATGAGAAACCCCCCTCTTATGAGCCCTCGGCTTTATCTTTCTCTTTACTGTCGGTGGTCTAACTGGTATTATTCTAGCCAACTCCTCTCTTGACATTGTCCTACATGACACCTATTATGTAGTCGCCCACTTTCACTATGTACTATCCATGGGTGCCGTATTTGCAATTCTTGCCGGTTTTGTGCACTGATTCCCACTTTTCTCAGGCTACTCTCTTCATAGTACCTGAACAAAAGCGCACTTTGGGATAATATTCTTAGGTGTAAATCTCACTTTCTTTCCTCAACATTTCCTAGGCTTGGCAGGAATACCTCGGCGATATTCAGACTACCCAGACGCTTATACCCTATGAAATACTGTTTCTTCTATCGGCTCCCTAGTTTCATTGGTCGCAGTAATTATATTTTTATTCATCATCTGAGAAGCATTCGCCGCCAAACGTGAAGTCCTAGCTTTGCCTCTTACAGCCAACAATGTAGAATGATTACACGGTTGCCCTCCTCCCTACCACACCTTTGAGGAGCCCGCATTTGTTTTATCCCATTAAAAATACCGAGAAAAGGAGGAGTTGAACCCCCATAAACTGGTTTCAAGCCAGCCACATAACCGCTCTGTCATTTTCTTTATGAGGCACTGGTAAAATAGCTTATCACACAACCTTGTCGAGGCTGAGTTGCGAGTTAAAATCTCGCGTGTCTCTTTACTTATGGCCCATCCCTCCCAACTAGGATTTCAAGATGCAGCTTCACCTGTAATAGAAGAACTTCTTCATTTTCATGATCATGCCTTAATGATCGTATTCCTTATTAGCACTCTAGTACTTTATATTATTGTGGCAATAGTCTCTACTAAATTAACTAACAAGTTTATCCTAGATTCTCAAGAAATCGAGATTATCTGGACTGTTCTTCCAGCAATTATTCTTATTTTAATTGCCCTCCCCTCCCTACGTATTCTTTACCTTATAGAAGAAGTCAATAGCCCCCTTCTTACCATTAAAGCAGTAGGCCACCAATGATATTGAAGCTACGAGTACACAGACTATGAAGACCTAGGCTTTGATGCCTATATGGTCCCAACTCAAGACTTGAATCCAGGCGAATTTCGACTCCTAGAAGCCGATAATCGAATAATTGTGCCCGTAGAATCCCCCATTCGAATTCTAGTCTCCGCTGATGATGTTCTCCACTCATGGGCTGTCCCCTCCCTTGGAATTAAAATAGACGCAGTCCCTGGACGCCTAAACCAAACGGCCTTTATTGCCTCCCGCCCTGGGATTTTCTTTGGACAATGTTCCGAAATCTGTGGAGCAAATCATAGCTTTATACCTATTGTAGTTGAAGCAGTCCCTCTAGAACATTTTGAAAACTGAACCTCTCAGATATTTGAAGACGCCTCGCTAAGAAGCTAAACAGAAAACAGCATTAGCCTTTTAAGCTAAAGATTGGTGATTATCGACCACCCTTAACGACATGCCTCAACTCAACCCCGCACCTTGGTTTGCAATCCTAATTTTCTCCTGACTAGTTTTCTTAATCGTTCTTCCTCCTAAAGTAATCGCTCACACTTTTCCTAATGAGCCAACCCTACAAAGCGCCGAAAAGCCCCAAACAAACTCTTGAACCTGACCATGACAGTAAGCCTCTTTGATCAATTTATAAGCCCCACATATCTAGGAATTCCCCTAGCAGCTCTTGCTATCTCTCTCCCATGATTAATATTCCCCGCCCCCTCATCTCGATGGTTAAACAATCGCCTACTTTCTCTTCAAGGATGGTTTATTAACCGATTTACTCAACAACTTCTTCTTCCCCTAAACCTTGGAGGACATAAATGAGCTACCTTACTAGCCTCCTTAATAATTTTTTTAGTCTCTTTAAATTTACTAGGTTTGCTTCCCTATACTTTTACCCCTACTACACAACTCTCCCTAAACCTAGGAATCGCTACACCCCTGTGACTCGCAACAGTGATTATTGGTATACGAAACCAACCAACACACGCCTTAGGACACCTTCTCCCAGAAGGCACCCCCGCCCCTCTTATCCCTGTCCTTGTCGTCATCGAGACTATTAGCCTATTCATTCGCCCCCTAGCCCTCGGGGTTCGACTAACCGCTAACCTAACTGCCGGCCACCTTTTAATCCAACTCATTTCAACAGCCGCATTCGCCCTTTCCTCTTCAATACCTGCTGTCGCACTACTAACAGCTACTGCTCTTGTAATATTAACCCTTCTAGAAGTTGCCGTTGCCATAATTCAAGCCTACGTATTTGTTCTCCTTTTAACCCTCTATCTTCAAGAAAACGTCTAATGGCCCATCAAGCACACGCATACCACATAGTAGACCCTAGCCCTTGGCCCTTAACCGGCGCCATTGCTGCCCTATTAATAACCTCAGGTCTTGCAACCTGATTTCATTTTCAATCCACAACCCTAATAACTCTAGGCTTAATCCTCCTTTTACTTACTATATACCAGTGATGACGAGACATCGTACGAGAGGGAACATTTCAAGGACACCACACACCCCCCGTTCAAAAAGGACTTCGTTACGGTATAATTCTCTTTATTACCTCAGAAGTTTTCTTTTTCCTTGGCTTTTTCTGAGCCTTCTATCACGCAAGCCTTGCCCCCACCCCCGAACTAGGGGGATGCTGGCCACCCTCAGGCATCACCACCCTTGACCCCTTTGAAGTCCCCCTACTTAATACTGCCGTCCTTCTTGCATCTGGTGTCACAGTCACCTGGGCCCATCACAGTATCATAGAAGGAGAACGAAAGCAAACAATTCAGTCTTTAACATTAACAATCTTACTTGGTTTTTATTTCACATTTCTTCAAGGCCTAGAATATTATGAAGCTCCCTTTACAATCGCAGACGGTGTATACGGTGCCACCTTCTTTGTCGCCACCGGTTTCCACGGCCTTCATGTCATTATCGGCTCTACCTTTTTAGCTGTATGTCTTATTCGTCAAATTCTCTACCACTTCACAGCTCAACACCACTTTGGATTTGAAGCAGCAGCTTGGTACTGACACTTCGTAGACGTCGTATGACTATTCCTTTACATCTCCATCTACTGATGAGGTTCTTAATCTTTCTAGTACTAAATAACAGTATAAGTGACTTCCAATCACCCGGTCTTGGTTAAAATCCAAGGAAAGATAATGAATCTAATTGCAGTTGTAGTAACTGTTGCAACCCTTCTTACCTTACTCTTAGCCCTCGTATCTTTTTGAATCCCTCAAATAACCCCGGATTATGTAAAACTTTCCCCCTATGAGTGCGGGTTTGACCCGTCAAACTCTGCCCGCCTGCCTTTCTCCCTCCGATTTTTTCTAGTCGCAATCCTTTTTCTACTTTTTGACTTAGAAATTGCTCTACTTCTCCCCCTGCCCTGAGGAGACCAACTTACATCCCCAGTCCTAACCCTCTTTTGAGCCACTACTATTCTTATTCTCCTTACCCTAGGCTTAATCCACGAGTGACTTCAAGGCGGCCTAGAGTGAGCTGAATAGATAATTAGTTTAAAGAAAACCTTTGATTTCGGCTCAAAAACTTGTGGTTAAACTCCATAATCATCTAATGACCCCTACTCACTTTGCCTTTTCTTCAGCCTTTATATTAGGACTAACCGGCTTAGCCTTCCACCGAGCCCATTTACTCTCTGCCCTTCTATGTTTAGAAGGTATAATATTAACCCTATTTATTGCACTTTCTATCTGAACCTTACAACTCGGAGCTCTAACAACTTCTGCTACTCCTATTCTCCTACTAGCGTTTTCAGCCTGTGAAGCAAGTGCCGGACTCGCACTATTAGTTGCAGCCACACGCACTCACGGTACAACTCGATTACAAAGTCTAAACCTCCTCCAATGTTAAAAATTTTAATCCCCACCCTTATGCTTATTCCTATAACTTGAATAACCCCCAGCAAATGGTTGTGGCCAACTACCCTTGGCCATAGCCTACTAATCGCCCTTTTTAGCCTATTATGACTTGCCAACATGGCAGAAACTGGTTGAACTACTCTTAGCCCCATCATAGCCACAGATTCATTATCCACACCTCTCTTAGTACTAACTTGCTGATTACTACCTCTCATAATTTTAGCAAGCCAAAACCACACAGCATCTGAACCCCTAAATCGACAACGAGCCTATATCACACTTCTAACTTCCCTACAAGTGTTTCTTATTATAGCTTTCGGGGCCACTGAAATCATTATATTCTACATTATATTTGAAGCTACCCTTATCCCTACACTAATTCTAATCACCCGCTGAGGTAGCCAAGCCGAACGTTTAAATGCTGGAGTATATTTTCTTTTTTACACTCTTGCCGGGTCTTTACCCCTACTTGTAGCCCTCCTACTTCTCCAAAACAGTGCCGGTACTCTATCTCTTTTAACCATCCAATATACTAACCCCATAGAACTAACATCTTATGCCCATAAACTCTGATGAGCAGGCTGTCTCATGGCCTTCCTCGTAAAAATACCCCTATACGGAGTACACCTCTGACTTCCCAAAGCACACGTCGAAGCCCCCATCGCAGGCTCTATAATTCTAGCTGCCGTACTTCTTAAGCTAGGAGGCTACGGAATAATACGAATAGTTGTAATACTCGAACCCCTCACCAAGGAATTAAGCTACCCCTTTATTGTTTTTGCCCTATGAGGTGTAATTATAACAGGGTCTATCTGCTTACGTCAAACAGATTTAAAATCTCTTATCGCCTACTCCTCAGTAAGTCATATGGGTCTAGTTGTAGCTGGTATTCTCACCCAAACCCCATGAGGCTTTACAGGAGCCCTAATTCTTATAATCGCCCACGGATTAGCATCTTCCGCACTTTTCTGCCTTGCTAATACAAACTACGAACGGACACACAGTCGGACAATACTATTAGCCCGAGGTCTACAAATAGCTCTCCCCTTAATAACAGCCTGATGATTTATTGCTAGCCTTGCTAACCTAGCACTTCCCCCTCTCCCTAACCTTATAGGAGAATTAATAATTATCACCTCCCTATTCAACTGATCTTGATGAACCCTTATCCTAACAGGAGCCGGCACCCTCATTACTGCAGGCTACTCCCTATACATATTCCTTATAACACAACGAGGCCCCCTACCAGCTCACATCATCGCCCTGGCCCCTTCTTACACACGAGAGCACCTACTCATAACTCTTCATATCTTACCCTTACTCCTACTAACTTTAAAACCTGAACTAATCTGAGGATGAACCTCATGTAGATATAGTTTTAATTAAAATATTAGATTGTGATTCTAAAGATCGGGGTTAAAACCCCCTTATCCACCGAGAGAGGCTCGCAGCAACGAAAACTGCTAATTTCCGGGACCCTGGTTGGACTCCAGAGCTCACTCGCCTGCTTCTAAAGGATAACAGCTCATCCATTGGTCTTAGGAACCAAAAACTCTTGGTGCAAATCCAAGTAGCAGCTATGCATCCCACATCTTTAATAATAACTTCGAGCTTAATCATTATTTTTGCTCTCCTTATCTTTCCCGTTCTTTCAACTTTCACACCTACAACCAAAACCCCCGACTGAGCTACCACACATGTAAAAACATCTATTAAACTTAGCTTCTTCATTAGTCTCCTTCCCCTGTTTATCTTCCTAAATGAAGGAGCCGAAACAATTATTACCTCCTGAACTTGAATAAATACTACCTGCTTTGACATTAATCTTAGCCTTAAGTTCGATCAATACTCTATTATTTTCACTCCTATTGCTCTTTATGTAACCTGATCCATTCTTGAGTTTGCATCTTGATATATACACGCAGACCCCAACATAAATCGCTTCTTCAAATATCTATTAATCTTCCTCATTTCTATGTTAATTTTAGTTACAGCAAACAACATATTTCAACTATTTATCGGCTGAGAAGGTGTAGGTATTATATCCTTCCTTCTTATTGGCTGATGATCTGGGCGAGCCGATGCTAATACCGCCGCCCTTCAAGCAGTTTTATACAACCGAGTAGGAGATATCGGACTAATTTTTGCCATGGCCTGAATAGCCACAAACCTAAACTCTTGAGAAATACAACAAATTTTTATTGCCTCTAAAGATTTTGACTTAACCTTCCCCCTCCTCGGTCTAATCCTTGCTGCCACAGGCAAATCTGCTCAATTTGGTCTTCACCCCTGACTCCCAGCTGCCATAGAAGGTCCCACACCAGTCTCTGCCCTACTTCACTCAAGTACTATGGTTGTTGCTGGCATCTTCCTCCTAGTACGAATAAGCCCCCTTTTAGAAAACAATCAAATCGCTTTAACTACATGCTTATGTTTAGGAGCACTTACAACCCTTTTTACAGCCACCTGTGCCCTTACACAAAATGACATTAAAAAAATTGCCGCCTTTTCAACATCCAGCCAACTAGGCTTAATAATAGTCACAATTGGCCTTAATCAACCACACCTCGCTTTCTTACACATCTGCACCCATGCTTTCTTCAAAGCTATGCTCTTCCTTTGCTCAGGGGCTATTATTCACAGCCTAAATGATGAACAAGATATCCGCAAAATAGGAGGTTTACACCACCTTACCCCCTTTACTTCCTCTTGTTTAACAATTGGAAGCCTTGCTCTAACCGGAACCCCTTTTTTAGCGGGCTTTTTCTCAAAAGATGCAATCATTGAAGCCCTAAATACATCTCACCTAAACGCCTGAGCCCTTACCCTTACCCTCTTAGCCACTTCTTTTACTGCTATTTACAGCCTACGAGTAGTTTTTTTCGTCTCCATAGGACACCCCCGATTTAACAGCCTCTCTCCCATCAATGAAAACAATAAATCCCTTATTAACCCTATCAAACGACTAGCTTGAGGAAGCATTATTGCAGGTCTTATCCTTACCTCAAATATACTCCCCCTAAAAACTCCTATCATAACAATAACCCCACTACTCAAACTAGCAGCTCTGATTGTGACAGTGATTGGACTACTTCTAGCCCTAGAGCTAGCTTCTCTCACGAGCAAACAACATCAAACAAGCCCAAATCTAGCCCTCCACCATTTTTCTAACATATTGGGGTTTTTCCCCTCTATTATTCACCGCTTCTCCCCTAAAATTAACCTAATGCTTGGCCAATTAATTGCCAACCAACTAGTTGATCAAACTTGACTTGAAAAAGTCGGTCCAAAAGCTATTACTACTTTTAACCTCCCTTTAATTATTACTACAAGCAACTCTCAACAAGGGTTGATTAAAACCTACCTAGCTTTCTTCCTTCTTACTATCACACTTGCTATTATCCTAACAATAAGTTAAACTGCACGAAGACTTGATCGCCCTAATCCTCGAGTTAATTCCAAAACCACAAGTAACGTAAGTAAGAGTACTCAAGCACTTACAACCGCCATTCATCCCCCAGATGAGTACATCAAAGCCACCCCGCTAATGTCCCCTCGAAGCACAGAAAACCCACCAAACTCATCAGCAGGTACCCAAGATGCTTCATATCAATCATTTCATATAACACTTGAAACCCCTACCACTACCACAATATATGTGACCATGTATATTAAAACCGTTCGACTCCCTCAAGCCTCTGGAAAAGGCTCAGCAGCTAATGCTGCCGTATAAGCAAAAACTACTAATATTCCTCCTAAATAAATTAAAAATAAAACCAAGCATAAAAAAGGACCCCCAAAACCAGCCAATACCCCACACCCTACCCCCGCTACTACTACTAACCCTAAAGCAGCAAAATAAGGAGAAGGATTAGAAGCAACTGCTACTAGCCCTAATACTAAACTCAATAAAGATAAAGACATAACATAAGTCATAATTCTTACCAGGATTTTAACCAGGACTAATGACTTGAAAAACCACCGTTGTAACTCAACTATAAGAACCTTAATGGCAAGCCTCCGAAAAACCCATCCCCTCCTAAAAATCGCTAATCACGCACTCGTCGATCTTCCTGCACCCTCCAACATCTCCGTATGATGAAACTTCGGCTCTCTCCTAGGTCTTTGTTTAATTATCCAAATTCTCACAGGCCTATTCCTTGCAATACATTATACATCTAACATCGAAACAGCCTTTATATCTGTCGGCCATATTTGCCGAGATGTCAACTATGGATGATTTATTCGTAACCTTCATGCAAACGGAGCTTCTTTTTTCTTTATCTGTATTTATCTACACATCGGACGAGGCCTGTACTACGGCTCTTTTTTATATAAGGATACTTGAACAGTAGGTGTTATTCTTCTACTCCTTGTTATAATAACCGCCTTCGTAGGCTATGTACTTCCTTGAGGTCAAATATCTTTCTGAGGTGCCACTGTCATCACAAACCTTCTTTCAGCAGTCCCTTATGTAGGCAATACCCTAGTACAATGAATTTGAGGTGGGTTTTCCGTTGATAACGCAACATTAAATCGATTTTTTACATTTCATTTTCTTTTTCCCTTTGTCATTGCCGGACTTACCTTAATCCACCTTTTATTCCTACACGAAACAGGATCCACCAACCCCTTAGGTTTAAATTCAAGCGCAGACAAAATCTCTTTTCACCCCTACTTTGTATACAAAGACCTCCTAGGCTTTGCAACTTTAATCTTTGCTCTCTCAGCCTTAGCCGTATTTGCCCCTAACTTGCTCGCAGACCCAGACAATTTCACCCCCGCAAATCCTTTAGTAACCCCACCCCACATTAAACCCGAGTGATACTTCTTATTTGCTTATGCTATTCTTCGCTCAATCCCAAATAAACTTGGAGGTGTACTAGCCCTTCTTGCTTCCATTCTAGTACTTTTAGTAGTACCCCTTCTTCATACCTCTAAACAACGAGCCATGACCTTTCGACCTTTCACACAATTCTTGTTCTGAGTATTAATTGCAGATCTTGCAATTCTTACATGAATCGGAGGTATGCCCGTAGAAGATCCTTATATTATCATTGGCCAAATTGCTTCAATCTTATACTTTTCTCTCTTCCTAGCAATATTCCCCCTCGCTGGTCTTATGGAAAACAAAATTACATGAAGATTTTGCAACAGTAGCTCAGCATCAGAGCCTCGGTCTTGTAAACCGAACGTCGAGGGTTAAAATCCCCCCTTTTGCTCAAAGAAAGGAGATTCTAACTCCTACCCCTAACTCCCAAAGCTAGGATTCTAAACTAAACTACTCTTTGATGGTGGATCAAACATTCGATGTTTAATTCCCCGGGATCAAACATTCGATGTTTAATTCCCCGGGATCAAACATTCGATGTTTAATTCCCCGGGATCAAACATTCGATGTTTAATTCCCCGGGATCAAACATGTAATTTTTAAACAATTAGTACATAATACTTTATTAGTACTTATATGTATTATCAGCATTAATTGATATTAATCATTCATTTAGTAATATATTGAAAATTTAAACTGACGTAATTATTTAATTTGATTAAAAATTAAATAAATAATAAAGAAATTTAAGACTCTGAAGAAATTTACAGTTATGAATTTTAGCAAAATTAGATTAAGCGCAGCTTCAAATCCTCATATATCAAAGAACTCATAAACCTAATTAAAATTTAAAACCATATTATGATATCTCGGAGTGATGAGATTTCAACTCAGAGTCTGAGTAATAAAGATATATATACTTATCTTTCGCATCTGGTAAGATTTAAATACTCGACTCAATAAGAACCAACCATCAGTTGATAACTTAAGGTACTCGGTTATTGAAGGTGAGGGACAAGTATTTGTGGGGGTTTCACACAGTGCACTATTCCCGGCATTTGGCTCCTTTTTCAGGGCCTAAAATTGATTTATTCCCCACACTTTCATCGACGCTTACATAAGTTAATGGTGGAAAACAAAAGGAAGAACCCCCCTACAGTGGTTTCTAATGGGTTGTTGGTTCCTTTTTTTTTTTTCCTTTCACTTTGCATTTCAGAGCGCAAGCGTCAAAGACAGACAAGATCAAGAACATTTTCAATTGCCCAACCAAGGGAATATTACCCAAATAAATTAACAAGAATGATGATATGTTAAAGGATATTTATCGTGGGTTTGCATAATTGATTTTTAGAGCATAATATAAATTTAAAATTTTTTTTTTTTTCCAAATATTTTTTAATTTTTTTTAAAATTTTTTTTTTTTTTTCCAAATTTTTTAATTTTTCCAAAAATTTAATTTTAATTTTTTAAAATTTATTTTTTATTTTACACTTAGTTATCTTTAACGGTTTTTTACCGTTAAAATCCCCCTACCCCCTTAGACCCCCAGACATAACTATCATTCCTGAAAACCCCCCCGGAAACAGGAAAGTCACGACTGGTTTTTTTTTTCCCTTTTTTGGTCTTTTTTGTGCTTATTTACATTATTGCAAATATTAATTT